ATTAGTGAACAATAATTGAATAATTCCTTCATAGAGATAGAGGACATAATTCACATGGATATAGTAAATCTCGCTTGGGCTGCTTTAATGGTAGTCTTTACGTTTTCCCTTTCACTAGTAGTATGGGGAAGAAGTGGACTCTAGAAGTACTACTAATTGAGTTTAGGAACTAAACAGTATCACTTTTTTTTATAGATCGTTCGGCAAAGTTTTTTTTATTTAAAATTTCACTATTTCAATTTAAAATTTTATTTTTAAATTGAAATAGAAATGAAAAATATCTTCATTTCGAAATTCTCTTGGATTTTAGTTGAGTAATGTATTCTATGAATAAAAAATATATATGAAGAATACTCTTTCAATCAAAGAAATATTTCAATTATTTCCGTGTTCGTATTTTGAAAGTAAAAAAAGTAAAAGGAATACAAATGGTAGGAAATTTATTCCAACTGAATTCTTCATAAATTTTCTATTTCGATGAACTGACTCTTACCAAAGTTAGATATGGACCATGAGGAAGAACGGAACTTTTTTTTATTTTGTTTACCTCTTTTCAAAGATCAAAGAGAAAACAATTCGGTTATTCCATTACGTGGATACACATTGGGAAACAACATAGTAGTTGTCCAACGAGATACTGCACATCCTAAAATATTGTCTTGGGCGAGTCACATATTGCGCCGCTTGTTTTAGTTTTACTATTTTAGAAATTTTATTTATGTTTTGCTTGTTTTATTGAACCCATTTCATATCATGGTTCAAACGTTACAAGTCGACGGGTTTTACTAATCCTTTTCGAAATCCGAAGAAGTTCCCATGGATCATTTGTCAACTCCTCAATCAATGACTTCTTCGTCGGAATGCTAACTAAAAGATTATTTTATTATACCCATCGAAGAAGTCATTGATTCTTTCGATCGGGATTCATATTGAAAATAATCAGAAATCTAGGAATTCTAATAGTAAAAGTCGCTTTCGATTATTTCAAATTAATTTAATTGAAATCAACACAAATTAAATACAAATAGATAAAGCAAAGAAAAAGAATTGGGATACTATATAATATACATTATCACTATATATATTATATATACGTAATTAAATCGATTTCTATATATATAGAATATATAGAAAAGGAATATGATGATACTATTGTAGATTGATCTATATTAAATTAACCCGCATTACAATACAACTTTATACACTACAATAACAATACTAGATAGTATGGTAGAAAGAAATATCTTAATCTTTCTACCATACTATCGTATCTCATAGAATACGACTGATTCTAGTCTGCCCATTTCATTTAAGACGCGAAATTTTTATCCTTTTCTTCTCTGCAATTATTGATAAGAAATAAAAAATCAAGTTTAATTCAAATTAATCACCTTGGCTGACTGTTTTTACGTATATTATAAGTAAAAAAGCAGTAGGAACTAGAATAAACAGTGCAGTAGCAATAAATGCGAGAATATTTACTTCCATAATCTCATTGTTTAATTTTTCTTTAATTCGCAATAACTCGGGAGTTAATCCCATAGAGATAATAAATCTTTCGCCTGTAAATTCAATGGGATGCATTACATCTCGATGATATCGAATCGGATCAATATCATGAATAACAATATCGGAGCTATCAAATCGATTCATCGTCAAGAATTGAATAGTATAACATAGGACGATCTTTTATCCATACTGAACTCAAAATTTGATTCCCGATACAATCAATAATTCCTTTATTTATTTATCATTCTTTTCCATTCCTTCTATAACCTACCGCCCTCTTTGTACAATCATCTGATGAAGTATCATCTAACCGCCTTTCCACTTACCATTGGTTCTAAACAAACCCCAACAAACAATAGAAGCTCAATGAAAAAAAAGGAAGGAGCTAAGTTATAAACTCCTTTTTTTAATGATCCAATCTTCTTGGAAAACAAAAGAAGTATGATAAAGACGAGTACAAATTCCGGTATAAAAAAAGCGAATATTCCATCAAATTAACTATTTTTTTATATATTTATATATAAATTTAAAAAGTTTGTTCTTTCAAGGAAAAACCCTTATAAAAAAAAAAAATCATTACCTCGCTAATAAAAAAGTGATCCTTGTTTGATCTTTATTTTTTGAATATCCTCTTTCATTGGATTAGTAATGGGACGCATATATCAAAAGCTCAATGCGAAATTTGAATGAGATAGATTATTTCAAATTAGTAAAATTTGAAATTGAGGTTACACAAAATAGGGCCCGAAAAGGATATACTTTTATTTTAATCTTAAAAAAAAAAGTATTCTATACTATTCTATACACAGTAACTATGTTCAATTTTTTTTATATTGTACAAATTCCATTTATGTATGTACTCCCGGGAAACATACAATACTCTACTCTATTTCATATTTCACAGATCGGGAGTAATTGAAAAAGCCAGACCCAGTACAGTACGGTATCCCGTGGAATCCTGAATCTGATGCTAATAATATAATAATTGTACTAATCCACATATGCCGCTCTCCCATCAATCGAATCGGTACTAGTCGAAGAAATGGAAATTCCCCCATTTGGTTGATGATAAATGTGAAACGAAAAAGAAAAAAAGAAGAGGGATCACTGTTGGGAATGAAATTCTGTTATTTGGACTTCTTTTCACAAAAAATAGAGAGATGAATTAATATAGTTTTTTCTTGGATTTGGATTCGTCGGGACTGACGGGGCTCGAACCCGCAGCTTCCGCCTTGACAGGGCGGTGCTCTGACCAATTGAACTACAATCCCAAGTAAATACCATAATAAAATAAAGTATACATATTTTTATGATTTCATTCTAAACCTTTCAATTTCGATTAGAATTGGCGTGTTGTAACAGAGCTGCGAGTGTGATATATCGATACCCATATGTATATGTACTTTAGTGAGAGCAGCCGGTATTACTAGTAATCCTTTCGTTATTGCCAAATCAATTGGATAATCACTCGTTCAATCAAAAAAGTTTTTTTTATTTACTCTTTTCCTTAAACTTTACTTTATAGTTACGGATCCTGATATGAATCTAGATCATTAGCAAGATCAGAATTTCTTGTAAAAAGAGAGTAAATAAATAGTGGTATAGATATATCATAAAATGGATTTCTTCCGTATTGGGATTGGGGGATCGGGCATTTCTGGAGAGCAACAAATGGGTTATATTATATCATATATCATTTCATGGCGGATCGGCAAATTATTGGGCCGAGCTGGATTTGAACCAGCGTAGACATATTGCCAACGAATTTACAGTCCGTCCCCATTAACCGCTCGGGCATCGACCCAGGAAGAATCAATTCCCGGCTTATTGATAATCCACGATCAACTTCCTTTCGTAGTACCCTACCCCCAGGGGAAGTCGAATCCCCGCTGCCTCCTTGAAAGAGAGATGTCCTGAACCGCTAGACGATGGGGGCAGACTTGCACGACCGCCATCATACTATGTTCATAGTATGAATAGTTTTTTAAAATTGTCAATATAATGGAATGGTATGACTCGATACGAAGGATCTTTCCGTCTTTCACGATTCTTTCTATACAATTTTTTTCGATAAAAGTTTGGTTCAAAGGCCACGCCGAATCTCTTTATCCGAATCTCTTTATCCGAATCTCTTTATCAATGATTCAATGAAATATCTTGGATCTATGTTAAATTAGTGGATACATGTATCACTCAAATGAATTTAGTTATGATGTCAATTAGGATAGTCTTGAAACAATTCATTGTATTGATATTTATCAAATCCAATATCAATAAACCGTTTTATTTTACCTATATTATATACTCTAATTATATTAAATCTATATTAAATTATATTAAATTAATTATATTAAATTATTTAATTTACTTTTACTGGATAAAGAAAATTTTTCATTCCTAAATGAACCCTTATACTTATTATAAGATATATCTATGTACATCTATTATAATAAGTATATATACTAAACTCATAGTGTCTTTATTCAGGAATTGGATCAAACAAGCCCTTTTAACTCAGTGGTAGAGTAACGCCATGGTAAGGCGTAAGTCATCGGTTCAAATCCGATAAGGGGCTTTTATTTTTTCATAAATCATAAAACTCCGGCAGTATTCATATTTGAAGTACGAATAAAGATATTGTTGATCTTTGTAATAAAGTAAGAAAAAAAAAGTAACAAACCGTATAATTTTTTAATTTTAATATATAATCAAAATTATAACATTATAATTAATTATAGTATGGTTATAAATTTGCTATTTTAATAAATTAAATATATTATTAATATATTATTAAATAAATAAAATAAATAAATAAATAATATAATTATTATAAATATTATAATTATATTCAATATTATAATGAATGTAAGGATAAGTCGTCTCGTTAAATCTTCAAATATTACTATTCCTTTCCTATTTTCCATTATTCCAATTAAATCGATTAGAAATCAACAAAATAAAAAGTAAGTGGACCTAACCCATTGCATCATAATTATATCCACTATTCTGATATTAAAATTCGATAGAGATGAAATTGGATCTTTTTTTTCTTTGGACTACGCGGGAATCTGTCGATATATCCGATTTAATCTTCTTGTTCCTAGACGTTCTATAGGAATAAATTAGGAATGAATAAATTACTATTCCCTTCCTTTACCGGGAAACATTTATTCCAAGTCACAACATACGAGCCATTTAAAATATCTTTCTTTGATTCCAATTCCAGAACACAAGATCCATTTTATTAGTTATATCTTATATATCTATTTATATATCTAGCAAATCGCTATTTCATGTACTAAATACTAAAAATTTCCATCCATATTGATACATGCAATATTTTTGTTCCGACAACGTAATGGGGAATGTATGCGAGAAGGGTACTTTCATTTCGAGTCTCATATTATTTAATATTTAATTAACTAATAATTTAATTAACTAATATGTATTTAATTCAATACAATATAGTAATAATATAGTAATTTAATAAT